TTAAGAGATTACCTATGGTTAAACTCTTCACAACTTATCAATGGCTATAACCCTTTTGGTATGAATAGTTTATCCGTCTGGGCGTGGATGTTCCTATTTGGACATCTTGTTTGGGCTACTGGATTTATGTTCTTAATTTCCTGGCGTGGATATTGGCAGGAATTGATTGAAACTTTAGCATGGGCTCATGAACGTACACCTTTGGCGAATTTGATTCGATGGAGAGAGAAACCGGTGGCTCTTTCCATTGTGCAAGCAAGATTGGTTGGATTAGCCCACTTTTCCGTAGGTTATATATTCACTTATGCAGCTTTCTTGCTTGCCTCTACATCGGGCAAATTTGGTTAATTCATTTTTTTGAATGTACTGCTGTATCCACCACACTCTCATTTGTTTCGATGGAGAAGGGGGTCTTCCTTCTTATATTTCTACCTCTAGGATCCGACTTTTATCATTGAGAATAAGAAATCAAATAAATAGAAATAGGAGCTGAACCATTATGGCAAGGAAAAGTTGGATTCAAAGGGAGAAGAAGAGGCAGAAATTGGAACAGAAATATCATTTGATTCGTCGATCCTCAAAAAACGAACTAAGTAAAGTTGCGGCAATGAGTGAGAAATGGGAAATTCATGGAAAATTACAATCCCCACCGCGTAATAGTGCACCTACACGGCTTCATCGACGTTGTTTTTCGACCGGAAGCGCGAGAGCTAACTATCGATACTTTGGGTTATCCGGGCACATACTGCGTGAAATGGTTCATACCTGTTTGTTGCCAGGGGCAACACGATCAAGTTGGTAAGGATCCAAATATGTTTTCACGTTTTTATTGATTTCTCTGATCCATGATCCTAGAGGTTCCCTTGACCATTCTGTATAAATGGGCTATTATAGTATAGGGTCAAGGGGCACACCCAAACCTTCTTTGTCTAGTAGTTATCAGTTCTTTCATAGCGGAGTAGAGCAGCTTGGTAGCTCGCAAGGCTCATAACCTTGAGGTCACGGGTTCAAATCCTGTCTCCGCACCCTTCCTCTTTTTCTCAAATCCTTACCAGTTCTTTCATAGCGGAGTAGAGCAGCTTGGTAGCTCGCAAGGCTCATAACCTTGAGGTCACGGGTTCAAATCCTGCCTAGTAGGACTAGGTCTCCTGGTCCTTCCGATTCAGAAATTCCTCGGATTGGGGCAGGAGAAGGTGAATCGTCCGGTGAAGCATGGTGTATTGCTGTTTTTGTGCCTTTAGTGGGCCTAGTAGTTCCGCCAATGGCTTCTTTATCATCTCTTCATCTTCAAAAGAGTCTCTCGATCCGAATGGAAGCAAATCTCATCGATTTCTTTCAAGACCTGCACTTGATCAGAATATCGATTTGTGAAATCGGGTCGAAGCCCCAGTTGACTCAAGTTGACATTTTCCCCTTTATGCGCTATTATACACACCAATTACCAAACGTAAAACTGATCGGATTCAAAAGAAAAAAGGGAGGGAGGCCCTAAATGAAAAAGAAACGACCGAATTGGCTAAACTTTCTGGTTCAATTTGTAGAAGTGACGGGGACAGTGATTCGGCTTTTGGGGTTCTTCCTAAGAAGGCTATTTTCTATGCCCAAACCACCCGATTCAAGTCTGCTGGAAAGGCGTTCGAAAAAGGATACTGAAATTCAAGTGTTGGAATGCAAAAAGGTATTTCATGACAAAAAAAATCATATAAGATGTTTTCGAGTAGTCATAAAACAAAATAATCACATAAGATCCTTTCAAGTAGTTACTCGAAGCTGGAACGCGGATACGAGAGAATGAAGGGGCTGGACACCCATGGCAACTGGACAAAATTCATTCGAAGATCCGGGAAGAACATCATTTCCGGGCAACCCAATTTGATAAGATAAAGTGCTTACAAAAAGAAATTCCCATGTTAGAAGTTCGGTGAAGAATAAAGACAAGTGATATCATATCCTCAGCAGCTGCTGAGGATGCTTCAGCGCGTGTGTGTCGCGGGCAACAGAATCAGAGCGAGTTCCAGCTCTACGAGGACTACTGAAATCCATAGGACTAGGTCTCCCGGTCCTTCCGATTCCGAAATTCCGCGGATTGGGTATTAAGCCTCTCATATCATAAAGCACCGGTATTACTCTTTTTGTGCCTTTCTTTAGTGGGCTCCGCCACTGCAATGCAATGGCTTCTTTCTCATCTATTCATCTTCCTCTCTTCTTCTTCAAAAGAAGAAGAGTCTCTCGATTTGATGGAAAAAAATCTCATCGATTTCGTTCTAGACCTGCACTTGATCAGAATATCGATTTGTGAAATAGGGTCGAAAAGCCAGTTTCCTCCGAACACATACATAAGAGCTCTTCTCTTTCTTATGATGGTATAGATATATCATGTTCTTTCGTTCTTTTCTTTATAGAAAGAAAAAGCCGTTTTCGGGCTCACGTCTCCTCTGATCTGATTCTTTCTAACCTCAAGAAACCGAATTCTCGTGGGATAAACATGTAATACTGGAAAAACCTTAACAAAGAGTTAAGGGGTCGGTATAGGACCAGAGTATTACCTTTGAAAGAATGAATTGGGTTTCTTCTACCAGAGAGTCAGTTCCTCGGAATAATGGTCCATTTTTTTGGATCGACCAATTAAGTACCAATCCAATTAAGTAACCTCGTTGTGGTAGGTGTATTCTTCTTTTTGTGACTTGCCTAGTAGTTCCGGCAATGGCTTCATTATCATCTATTCATCTTCAAAGGAGTCTCTCGATCCGATGGAAGCAAATCTCATCAATTTCTTTCAAGACCCTCACTTGATCAGAATATCGATTTGTGAAATCGGATCCAAGCTTGCGGTTCCACCTATTGACATTTCTCCTCATATGCGCTATTATACATATGAGTTCCCAACAGTGGAACTATCCTCCGAAAGGATTTTCGCTACTAAAGGAGATTTTCACAATGAGTCACAAAAAGAAAGGGCCAGATAGGTGGGATAGGGATAAGTGGATAGAGTTTCTTTTGCTCTGTTTCGAGGTGACACAACTGATTTTGGCCAGTTTTACATTCACTTGGGGCGCTATGCGGCTTTGGCGCTTCTTTCGCAAACATTAAACCCTTGATACTATAATGATAGTATAATGGGTAGAAGAAACAAATTACCGAAGAAGCCTCGGCAGCGAGAAGACGACACCGGATCAGAACGCGTTCCAGTTCTCTCAGGAATGAATAGTGTGTCTCCGCACCCTTCCTCTTTTTCTCAAATCGGTACCGTTTCGTTCATAGCGGAGTAGAGCAGCTTGGTAGCTCGCAAGGCTCATAACCTTGAGGTCACGGGTTCAAATTCTGTCTCCGCACCATTCTTTTCTTTCTTACAAAATGGGAGGGTAGTTCACTATACCCAATCATTGATCCTATTCCATGACTTCGCCATAGGCGGATAGCGGGAATCGAACCCGCGCCTTCTCCTTGGCAAAGAGAAATCTTACCATTCAACCATATCCGCTTTTTTCATTCCTGATACGTACGGATCTATCCATAGATATAGGGTATCTGATGTTTGGATCCTATTTGTGCAGGGCGAGATATTATCTTACTTCAGGAAGATTCCAATTGTTCTTCTATTAGACAATATTCTTTTATTCTCATAACATGGATAATTCAATTCCTTGTTTCATTCAATAAGTTTGACTTTGACCCCCCCGTCCCAGTTTTTCTTTTCGAGACTTTGATATTGAATTTTCATGTGTCTCACAACCCGAAAGGAGTTGAGGGAGGGGTCATTTTATTTTTTGATGTGGGAACTACCGAATAGGTTTAAGAGATGAGAGAATTAAGTATAGCTACCAGAAAGACTAATCCAATCCATACTGATGTACCAGAAAATACAACATTTTTGTTACTTGACCAACCCTCAGAAGAAGCAAATACAACGGGGACACTAATCAGTAAGATTGATGAAGTAGCAATTAATGAAAAAACAGCCAATTGGAAAGCAATAGTCATGCTTCTAATCCTCCAAGCTACCAAGAAATGACCTATACCATTTGATCCCTATAGTAAGTCAAAAATGGGTCATCAAATGAATCATGGAAAGATTTCACCATGAACCCAGTGATCCATAATTGATCTTATAGGACTTATTCCCGCTTTATTTGGATTGACTTCACAAACGGGCATGCTTGATCTAGTATCTATCTATCTAGAGAGACAGATAATTCCCACCTGGAATGTTTCCATAGATAGATAGTGAGGGGTATCCACTTTATACGGTCATGTTCGATTCAGAGGAATACAAATAAAATAGAGATTGTCTTTCGGAGAGATGGCCGAGTGGTTGATAGCTCCGGTCTTGAAAACCGGCATAGTTCTTTGTTCAGAACTATCGAGGGTTCGAATCCCTCTCTCTCCTGTTGTTCGTTGAATCGATTTGTTTCGTTATTGGTTTTGCTCGCTCTGGTGTCATAAAGGGAACTGACTCGGATATCCCACCTAGCCGAGCCAGAAAAAATAGATCTAAATGAGTTGAAAAAAGAAAGGAAAAGGGAAAGCTTTTTCAGTATGACCTGATCCCAATCCAAATGGAATCAAATGAATGCCTACTTCAGGCATTCGATCTCCTGGCTCCGTTAACTCAGTTAAGAGGGGTCATGAAAAGCACAGGTTCCAAATCACGATCAATTCCTTTTTCAAATCCTGCTGCCGCTGCACGGGCCCTTCCCGCATGCCACAAATGACCCACGAATAAGAAGAATCCTAGAACAAAATGCGAGGTAGCTAACCAACTTCTAGGAGAAACATAATTGACTGCATTGATCTCGGTAGCTACACCACCCACGGAATTTAAAGAACCTAAAGGAGCATGAGTCATATATTCCGCGGAACGACGTTCTTGCCAAGGTTGTATGTCTTTTTTCAGCCTACTCAAGTCCAAACCATTTGGGCCCCGTAGGGGTTCCAGCCAGGGAGCACGGAGATCCCAAAAACGCATCGTTTCCCCTCCAAAAATGACCTCTCCAGTTGGG